ATTGAGTAATATTTCTTTTTTGATTGACCTCCTCCAGACCAGAGAGGAGGTCAAATTGGAGTTGCAATTCGACTTTGTTTTGTTAAGTTATTTTACTCTGCTTCGACATAAGATAGATGGAATCACGCTCTGTAGGATTTGAACCTACGACATCGGGTTTTGGAGACCCGCGTTCTACCGAACTGAACTAAGAGCGCTTTCATTCAAAAAGAAAACCCTTTTCTACTCCTAACGTGTCTCACGTACGTATAGTATCCACAAATTCAAGTTATACCCACTTTAATTGATCTCCTCGCTACTGTCCATAAAGAAGAAAGAAGTAATAGGTAGGGATGACAGGATTTGAACCTGTGACATTTTGTACCCAAAACAAACGCGCTACCAAGCTGCGCTACATCCCTTTTCCAAATTGTTGTACAATGGCATTGTACACAATTCCTGTCTTGTTTTCCACATCGTAATTTTATTCTCTTTCTCTATCTATATAGAACCTTCTTGTCATTTCTTCTTTTTGGTCTCATATAATCAAGTCAAGGAATGGTATACATCTAAAATCCAATCTAATTTCACCTATAAAAGAAAGATTACTATTCCTTGGTAATGTATAGGAAGAAGGGGTCATCTTTTTCTTTTTTAGGGATAGGAAAATCTCGTCTATACGGTTCATTCTATATATAGAATAGAATATTGATTTTGTTTTTTTAGTTAGGAATTTCGCCTAAACAAAAGAAATACAAAAGATCTTGGGCAAGAGTATCTGATCATATATGTATTCCAATAAGGAAGGAGGATTTTCAATGCGGGATATAAAAACATATCTCTCTGTAGCACCCGTGCTAAGTACTCTATGGTTTGGGGCTTTAGCAGGTTTATTGATAGAAATTAATCGTTTATTCCCAGATGCTTTGTCATTCCCTTTTTTTTCATTCTAGTTATTGCTATGCGAGGAATTCTTCGTGACATGACGAAAATTTGCCCTTTTTCAATCTTTTTTTTTTTTAGTATAGGAAGGAAAAAGAAAGAAAAGATGGATTGGGTTGAACCTCAGAGTCATGAAAAATTCGGTAAATCCCATTTTGGAAAACAGAAATTCAATTAAAAGCGGTATCCAAGCTAAGTCAGGCCTCAGAAATCAGAGCATAGAAAGAGGCTGGGCTGACTACTTAAATGAAAGGATTTCGAAGCAAAATCCTTGCTAATTCGACAAGGATTGTATTCCTTAATTATTTCTCCATTTTTTATTACTTAATTTAAGAATTTCCAAAATTTTTTATTCTAATGGATTTTATTCTTCTTCTTCGGATTCAAAATAGAAGAATAAAAGAATAAGTAGAAGAATTAAGTTAAGTCAATCCAAAAAAGAAAGGAGGTTCATGGCCAAGGGGAAAGATGTTAGAATCAGAGTTATTTTGGAATGTATCAGTTGTGTTCGAAAAGGTGTCAATAAGGAATCGACAGGGATTTCTAGATATAGTACTCAAAAGAATCGCCACAATACACCCGGACAATTAGAATTCAAAAAATTTTGTCGTTATTGTCGCAAGCATACGACTCATGGCGAAATAAAAAAATAGGAGCATCGTGTGTTCGATCTTTCCAAAGAGCAGATTTAATATATAGAACATAGATAGAATACAAAATACAAATCAACTCATTTGATTTCAGGTAGATATTATTTCATATGTATAGAGGGTATTCATATACTATATATTATATATGAATCAAATAATATATGGACCAAAGAAAGACTACTTCTTCTGGATCCAAAATTAATAAAATAAAGAAATCCATTTTTTTTCCAATTTTTTCATAAAGAATAAATCATGTATACATCTAAACAACCTTTTCATAAATCTAAGCAACCCTTTCGTAAATCCAAGCAAACTTTTCATAAATCCAAGCAAACTTTTCGTAAGTCCAAGCAAACTTTTCGTAAGTCCAAGCAAACTTTTCGTAAATCCAAACAACCTTTTCGTAAATCCAAACAACCTTTTCGTAGGCGTCCTCGGATTGGCCCGGGGGATCCAATTGATTATAGAAACATGAGTTTAATTAATCGATTTATTAGTGAACAAGGAAAAATATTATCGAGACGAATAAATAGATTAACCTTGAAACAACAAAGATTAATTACTCTTGCTATAAAACAGGCTCGTATTTTATCTTTCTTACCATTTCGTAACTATGAGAATGAGAAGCAATTTCAAGCCCGGTCAATTTCAAAAATTACTGGTCCTAGACCCAGAAAAAATAGACATATTCCTCAATTAACGCAAAAGTTCAATTCCAATCGAAACTTAAGAAACTCCAACCAGAATTTAAGAAACAACAATCGGAACTTAAGTTCCGATTGTTGATGTTTTATTCGAAAGGGCCAGACCTATATATAAGGAAAGTAATCCAGTTTTGATTCTTGTGTTTGTTATAAGAAAGAAAAATGGGGAAGAAGAAATAGTTTTTTTATTTATTGCAACATGCTCGTTGATTCTTACCACTTAATCTTAATTTATTGTATCTTCCCGGAGTTCCCTCTCCGGGAATTCGGTTTTAATTATTCCTGTATATTACTTTTTTATCCATTTAATTGATGATCTTTATTTTATTGGAAATCGTGTAAAGATTATTTGGATTTGATACAGCTACTTGTGCAATCATTTTACGATTAAGAATCAATTCCTTCTTGTACAGATTGTGTATTAATTTACTATAACTATTGAATACTTTATATATCCGCGTTGCTGCGTTTATCCGAGTGATCCACAAACGACGAAAATCCCTCTTTTGCCTGCCTCTATCTCGATGAGAGGAAACAAAAGCTCTTCTTACTTGTTGAGTAATCATTCGATTAAGTCTTAAATGAGCCCCTCTAAAGTTTGAGGCAAATGAACGCATTTTTGTTCGTCGTCTCCGAGCTATATATCCTCGCGGAACTCTGGTCATTGAATCAAATTAACCTTAATGAATAACTAATGATTTCTCTTCTTTTAGCCATCCTTTTTCCCATTAATAACAAAACGAATTATTCCGATATATAAAATATGAATTCCAATGGCTTTTGCTACTGTAACCTTCCCAACCACGATTTTTTATTCTATTCGCTTCAGTTATTTCGCATAGAAATAACAAATTCTAACGATACTCAAAAAAATAGTGGGTTCCATCGTTTCTATGGTTCCCTTTTAAACGGTGAGGCCCTCTCTATACACCGGAGCCCTTTCTTTCATTTCATCAAAAGGTATTGTGAACTTGTATAGTTCACATTCTTTGGCTCTACCTATCCATTATAGAGTAAATAGCTCTTTTCACAATAAGAGTTATCCATACAGTGACGGCATTTAATTATGAAAGTTGGCTAAGTAGCTGACCCTGTTAGTCCGTTCTTTTAAGATAAAGGAGCATAAGCCTTTTTCTTTTTATTACTATTTCCTCCGCTTAATGGATAACCATTTTCTACCAATGGGGGAATTGCTTCTTATTTCCAATTTAGATGATTGGATTTGCACCAAAGGAAACCAGAAATTCCATATTACCATAGAAATCTAGGATAGAGCTTCTCTATCCTATTCATTGGTACCAATCATGGATACTTCAAAAATTGTCTTATTTGTTTGAACTCATGATCTGAACGAGTCGCACATACACCCTAGCACATGTTCCTCGACGCTGAGGACATCCCTTAAGCGCGGCCGATTTTCTAGCATTTCGTATTGGCTGTCTTGCGTTTCTAATAAGTTGTTTAACCGTTGGCATGTCGTATGTATATAGAAAAAAAGGATTGGTTTAGATCGATCTTAACCTGATGATTGATCATCATGAAGTATTTCTATTTTCTATTAAATCGCAAAAAACCTGAATTTAGGTTTGAAATAAATTTACAAGAAATCCGACCACTACCAATCCTTAAACATTTCTGGAAACCACACTGGATCAGTATCGTAGTGCTCCTCAATCATTTCATCCCCTACAATATCGACAAGTCCATAAGCTTTGGCTTCGTCTGCTGACATAAAAACATCCCTTTCCATGTCTTCGGATACAACCCAAAAAGGCTTGCCTGTTCTTAGTGCATAAACCCTTGTGATCATTTCGCGAACTTTGTGTAACTCTTCCACTTCTAGGAAAAAGTCTGGTGTCCTTGCCCGATAATAAGCACTAGCAGGTTGGTGAAGCATAATCCTCGCGTGAGGGTATGCTATACGCTTGGTGGGTTCTCCTCCAAGCAGAATGAAGGATGCCATGGACGCAGCTATTCCGAGGGATATTGTATATATATCTGGTGTCACCGTTTGCATCGTATCAAAAATTGCCATTCCTGAGATTAGCCACCCGCCTGGGGAGTTTATAAACAAAAAAATATCGCGAATTCCATCTTCTATACTGAGATATACCATGAGACCTGTAATATGATTCGTGATCTCGCAACGAATCTCTTGACCTAAAAAAAGTGTCCTTTCTCGATACATAACATTGTATAAGTCAACCCAAGTCGCTTCTTCATCTCCAGGAATCCGGTAAGGTACTTTTGGAACACCAATGGGCATATTAGATTAATATTATTAAATTTAAGTAAGAAAACTACACTTTAATATGGAAACGTAAGAATGGAAGAGAAAGAAAGAATCCGCAGTTTATTGTCTTTTTTTTTTTCTTATTCTATATGAATACTATAGATTCTATTAATACGTAGATTGAAATAATACATAGATTGAAAGGTTATATCTATAAGGAAGGTAAGACAGATTGAATAAAGAAAAAGGAATCGGTGATTGGAATGATAAACAAAGAGGGATAGGAATCTATTCTTCGTTTTTTTTTTTCAAATAGGCCAAGCTACCCATTGCATATTGGCACTTATCGAGTATAGAATAGATCTGCTTCTCTTTCTTCTTACGAACAGAATTGGCTTCTTATTTTTAATGGAATGAAATAAATATTCACGCTTTCTGACACAGAATCCCCTAGAGGGGTTAGGTACATAGGATATGGATAGTCTTTTCCAATGCGATAAAATAAAGCGACATCGTGTCTATTTTTCTTTGCTAAAGGGGTATTTCCATGGGTTTGCCTTGGTATCGTGTTCATACTGTTGTATTGAATGATCCGGGTCGATTACTTTCGGTGCATATAATGCACACAGCTCTAGTTTCTGGTTGGGCCGGCTCGATGGCTTTATACGAATTAGCAGTTTTTGATCCCTCTGATCCTGTTCTGGATCCAATGTGGAGACAAGGTATGTTCGTCATTCCCTTCATGACTCGTTTAGGAATAACCAATTCGTGGGGTGGTTGGAGTATTTCAGGAGGAACTGTAACGAATCCGGGTATTTGGAGTTATGAAGGTGTGGCAGGTGCGCATATTGTGTTTTCTGGCTTGTGTTTCTTGGCAGCTATCTGGCATTGGGTATATTGGGACCTAGAAATATTCTGTGATGAGCGGACGGGAAAACCCTCTTTGGATTTGCCCAAGATCTTTGGAATTCATTTATTTCTTGCAGGGGTGGCTTGCTTTGGCTTTGGCGCATTTCATGTAACGGGTTTGTATGGTCCTGGGATATGGGTGTCCGATCCTTATGGACTAACTGGAAAAGTACAAGCTGTAAATCCAGCGTGGGGTGTAGAAGGTTTTGATCCTTTTGTTCCGGGGGGAATAGCTTCTCATCATATTGCTGCGGGTACATTAGGCATATTAGCGGGCCTATTCCATCTTAGTGTCCGTCCGCCTCAACGTCTATACAAAGGATTACGTATGGGCAATATTGAAACTGTACTTTCCAGTAGTATCGCTGCTGTTTTTTTTGCAGCTTTCGTAGTTGCCGGAACTATGTGGTATGGGTCAGCAACTACCCCAATCGAATTATTTGGGCCTACTCGTTATCAGTGGGATCAGGGATACTTTCAGCAAGAAATATATCGAAGAGTTAGCGATGGGTTAGCCGAAAATCTTAGTTTCTCAGAAGCTTGGTCTAAAATTCCCGAAAAATTAGCCTTTTATGATTATATTGGTAATAATCCGGCAAAGGGGGGATTATTCAGAGCAGGCTCAATGGACAATGGGGATGGAATAGCTGTTGGATGGTTAGGACATCCCGTCTTTAGAGATAAAGAAGGGCGCGAGCTTTTTGTACGCCGTATGCCTACTTTTTTTGAAACATTTCCGGTTGTTTTGGTAGATGAAGAGGGAATTGTGAGAGCGGACGTTCCTTTTAGAAGAGCAGAATCCAAATATAGTGTTGAACAAGTAGGCGTAACGGTGGAGTTCTATGGTGGCGAACTTAATGGAGTAAGTTATTCTGATCCTGCTACTGTAAAAAAATATGCGAGGCGTTCCCAATTAGGGGAAATTTTTGAATTAGATCGGGCTACTTTGAAATCGGATGGTGTTTTTCGCAGCAGTCCAAGGGGTTGGTTCACTTTTGGTCATGCTACCTTTGCTTTGCTCTTCTTTTTCGGACACATTTGGCATGGCGCTAGAACCTTGTTCCGAGATGTTTTTGCTGGTATTGATCCAGACTTGGATGCTCAAGTTGAATTTGGAACATTCCAAAAAGTTGGAGATCCAACTACAAGGAGACAGGCAGTCTGATACCACATTGCTATGGTATCTTTCATCTCTCTTTTTTGATTTGACATGGGAAACATCTCCCATCCTTTCTTTGACTCTTTTTCTTTCTTTATATGGGAAATGATCCCAAATGACAAATGAATAGGTGTGGAAGTTATAATTGTAAATAAACCACGATCGAATCTATGGAAGCATTGGTTTATACGTTCCTTTTAGTTTCGACTTTAGGGATAATTTTTTTCGCTATCTTCTTCCGAGAACCACCTAAGGTTCCGACTAAAAAAATGAAATAATTTCATTGAAGTAAGAAGTCTCCCAGATGGGGAGACTTCTTACTTCAATTAGTCCCCGTGTTCTTCGAATGGATCTCTTAATTGTTGAGAGGGTTGCCCAAACGCGGTATATAAGGCATACCCAGTAAAGCTTACAAGTAAACCAGATATGGAGATGGCGACTAAAGTTGCTGTTTCCATTTTTATAGAATTTCAAGATTACAATGGATCTACGAAAAGATCGTGTATTTACAACTACAACGGAATAGTATACAAAGTCAACACCAATGATTAAATAGAATTTATGGCTACACAAACCGTTGAAGATAGTTCTAGACCTGGGCCAAGACGAACTCGCGCAGGTAGTTTATTGAAACCCTTGAATTCGGAATATGGGAAAGTAGCTCCGGGTTGGGGGACTACTCCTTTTATGGGGGTCGCAATGGCTTTATTCGCGATATTCCTATCTATCATTTTAGAAATTTATAATTCTTCTGTTTTACTGGACGGAATTTTAATGAATTAGGTTTCTACTAACTAAAACTACGAAGTCATAGTTTTTTATCCAAAAAAGCCTTTCTACTTTCTACTTTAAGCTCTACATTTCTAGACATTCTGGTAGTTCGACCGTGGAATTTTTTTGTTTCGGTATCTCTGGAATATGAGT